AATGAAATGCCTGAAAAAGGGTTATTTTGATAGAATAAAACATGTAAATTTTTTTACTTTCATTAAAATTATAATTAATAGAATTAAACTACCACTAAAAATTTCAAAAATTTTTGTACATCTTATACTAAATTATAAAAAGATAAGCTAAATAAAGCTTTTAGGTTCATACCCTAACCATGAATAATAATTCTCTTTTTAATAAACAAAAATTTTAAATTATTATTTTTTAATTTATTAATATTAAGAACATTAATTTCAATTTCAGCATCTTCTTGGCTAGGAATATGAATTGGTTTAGAAATAAATCTTTTAGCAATTATCCCTCTTATATACACAAAAAGAAACATTTCTTCCTCAGAAGCATCAGTAAAATACTTTATTGTTCAAACAATTGCCTCCTCAATTATCATTATAAATATCATTATAATTATAATTAACTATAATATTCAAAGAAATATAAATATTCAAAGTTTAAATTTTATTATAATAAACTCTGCATTTTTAATCAAAATTGGAATAGCCCCCTTTCATTTTTGATTCCCTGAAATTATTCATGGTTTATCATGATTAAATTCTCTTTTAATTTTAACTTGACAAAAAATTGCACCAATAATTTTATTCATATTCAACTCTACAAATAGAACATTCCTAATCTTTATTATCATTGTATCAGCTATCTTAAGAAGAGTTTCAAGATTAAATTTAATTAATTTAAAAAAAATTATTGCCTTTTCTTCTATTAACCATATAAGCTGAATAATAAGAATAATAATTTTCAGAAAAACTGTATGAGTAATCTATTTTTTTATTTACTCATTTTCAACTATTATTTTAATTTCATTTCTTAATAAATTAAAAATTTTATTTATCAATCAATTATCAATTTTAAATAATAAAAAAGAAACTATTATATTCTTTATATTAAGATTTGTATCATTTATAGGATTGCCCCCCACAATTGGATTTATTTCAAAATGATTAACTATCCAAGTTTTAATTTGAGAAAAATGATTATTCCTAACAATTATTCTTATAATTTTAACAACCTTTATAATTTACATTTATCTTCAATTAATAATTTATTCCATTTTATTTAATTCAAATAAAAATAACTTTACAGAAAAAAAAAAAATATTTTTTTCTAGAATCAGAATTCTAAATTTAATCAACATTTTTGGGTTAATTTTAATTACTTATTTCTTTAATTTGTAAATTAAACCTAAATTTCTGATTAATTTGAAAATTTCTGATTAATTTGAAAATTTCTGATTAATTTGAAAATTTCTGATTAATTTGAAAATTTCTGATTAATTTGAAAATTTCTGATTAATTTGAAAATTTCTGATTAATTTGAAAATTTCTGATTAATTTGAAAAGGATTTAAGTTAAACAAACTAATAACCTTCAAAGTTGTCAATAAACTTCCCATTTAAGCCTTAGAATTGAAATTTATTCACCTTTAAATTTGCAATTTAAAATCAAGTTTATGAATATAAGACTTAATCATCTAAAGATTTTATAATTAAATATAATTTTTCCTATAATTTAGTGAAAGAAAAATCTTTCGTTAATAAATTTACAATTTATCGCCTAACCTCAGCCATTTCACTATCTAACTTCACTTAATAAATGATTATTTTCTACAAATCATAAAGATATTGGAACTTTATATTTTATTTTTGGTGCATGATCGGGGTCTCTAGGCTTAGCCCTTAGCCTTCTAATTCGAGCTGAGCTTGGGACACCAGGAACTTTAATCGGTAATGATCAAATTTATAATGTTATTGTAACAGCTCATGCCTTTATCATAATTTTTTTTATAGTTATACCAATTATAATTGGTGGATTTGGAAATTGACTTGTCCCTCTAATACTAGGAGCCCCTGATATAGCTTTCCCTCGAATAAACAACATAAGTTTTTGATTTCTTCCACCCTCTCTTATATTTTTACTAATGAGAAGAATGGTAGAAAGAGGGGCTGGGACAGGATGAACTGTCTACCCCCCCCTATCTGCCAATATTGCTCATAGAGGCCCATCTGTAGACTTAGCTATTTTCAGTCTTCATATAGCAGGAATTTCATCAATTTTGGGAGCTGTAAACTTTATCTCAACTATCATAAATATAAAACCTCCTAGAATAAAGTTTGATCAAATACCTTTATTTGTTTGATCTGTAGGAATTACAGCTCTTCTTCTTCTGTTATCCCTACCTGTTCTAGCAGGAGCCATTACTATGCTACTTTCTGATCGAAACTTAAACACTTCCTTCTTTGATCCTATGGGAGGAGGGGACCCAATTCTTTATCAGCATCTATTCTGATTCTTCGGCCACCCAGAAGTCTATATTTTAATTCTTCCAGGATTTGGTTTAATTTCTCATATTGTTTCTCAAGAAAGTGGAAAAAAAGAAACCTTTGGCTGTATTGGAATAATCTATGCTATACTAGCTATTGGACTCCTAGGTTTCGTTGTTTGAGCTCACCACATATTTACAGTAGGAATAGATGTTGACACTCGAGCTTACTTTACATCAGCAACCATAATCATTGCTGTTCCCACAGGAATCAAAATTTTTAGTTGACTAGCAACTTTACATGGATCTAAAATTAGATGAACTCCTCAAATACTTTGAGCAACAGGATTTATTTTTTTATTCACAGTAGGAGGATTAACCGGGGTAATTTTAGCAAATTCTTCAATTGATATTATTCTTCATGATACTTATTATGTTGTTGCCCATTTTCACTATGTTTTATCAATAGGAGCAGTCTTTGCTATTATAAGTGGTTTAATCCACTGATTCCCTTTAGTTACTGGGGTTACACTCAACCAAACTCACTTAAAAATTCAGTTTCTTTCTATATTCATTGGGGTAAATTTGACATTTTTTCCACAACATTTTTTAGGATTAAGAGGAATACCTCGTCGATACTCAGATTACCCTGACTTATTTATATCTTGAAATGTTGTTTCCTCAGTGGGCTCATTAATTACCACAATAAGAGTAATTTTTTTCATTTTTATCATTTGAGAAAGATTAGCTTCCTTAAATAAATCAATTTATTCAATTCAACTTCCTTCCTCAATTGAATGACTACAAAAAACCCCCCCTATAGAACACAGATACCCTGAACTTCCTATAATTAAAATTTAATCTAATATGGCAGATTAGTGCAATGAATTTAAGATTCATATATAAAAAATATTTTTTTTTATTAGAAAAATAAAACAATGATAAGATGATTAGATATAAATTGCCAAAATAGATCTACTCCATTAATAGAACAACTTTCATTTTTTCACAACAATACAATAATAATTTTAATTATTATTACAATAATTGTAGCTTACATAATAATTTCTATTGGCTTCAATACTAAAACAAATCGATTTTTACTAGAAAATCAACAAATTGAATTAATTTGAACAATTACACCTGCTCTTACACTTTTACTCATTGCCCTTCCTTCCCTTAAAATTCTTTACATACTTGAAGAAACTTTAAAACCTAATTTATCTATTAAATCTATTGGTCATCAATGATTTTGATCTTATGAGTATTCAGATTTCAAAAATATTGAATTTGATTCATACCTTGCTAATCCAGAAAATTCTTTTAACCAGTTTAATTTTCGTCTTTTAGATGTGGATAACCGATTAACCCTCCCCTATCTTTCACAAATTCGAATAGTAGTTACATCTACTGATGTAATTCACTCCTGAACAATCCCATCGATAGGGTTAAAAGTTGATGCAACACCTGGCCGATTAAACCAAATTATTTTTTTCTTAAATCGATCAGGATTATTTTTTGGACAATGCTCAGAAATTTGCGGAACTAACCATAGATTTATACCAATCGTTATTGAAAGAATTTCACCTAATAGATTTATTAAATGATTAAAAAATAAAATCTAATTTTCCATTAGATGGCTGAAAGTAAGTACTGGTCTCTTAAACCATTTTATAGTAGAGTAACTCCTACTTCTAATGAAAAATTTAGTTAAATTATAACATTAGTTTGTCAGACTAAAATTATTTTTTTTAAAATAATTTTTAATTCCACAAATAGCCCCATTAAGATGACTAAACTTATTTATTTTTTTTATCTTTGTATTTTTAATTTTTAACTCCCTAAACTACTTCTATTTTAATAATCCGTCCATTTCTAAAAGAAACAAAATAATTAATAAAATAAAAATTAACTGAAAATGATAAGAAATCTTTTCTCTTCATTTGACCCTTCTTCAAGAATAGGACTATCATTAAATTGAATAAGAACAATTTTAAGAATTTTAGTTTTACCAACCATTTTTTGACTAATTCCCTCACGTTTCTCTATACTATGAAATAAAATTTTACTTACTTTAAATAAAGAATTTAAAATTTTGCTAAATCTAAAAAGAAACAAAGGATCAACGTTAATTTTCATTTCATTATTTACAATTATCTTAATTAATAACCTAACAAGACTTTTCCCATATGTTTTTTCTTCAACAAGACACATAACATTTAATTTATCTCTTGCACTTCCCATATGATTAAGATTTATATTATTTGGATGAATAAATAATTATATTCATATATTTGCCCACTTAGTTCCCCAAGGAACTCCCCCAGCTCTTATACCTTTTATAGTATGTATTGAAACCACAAGAAATATCATCCGCCCTTTAACTCTAGCTATTCGTTTAACTGCTAATATTATGGCAGGGCATCTTCTTCTAACCTTACTCGGAAATTCAGGAAGAAAAATTTCACTATTAATTTTAAGAATTTTAATTATTTCCCAACTAATATTATTTGTTCTTGAATCTGCTGTTGCTATAATTCAAGCATATGTATTCTCTATTTTAAGAACATTATACTCAAGAGAAGTTAATTAATGAAAAATAATCACTCATTTCACTTAGTTGATGTAAGACCATGGCCTCTTCTTGGAGCATTTAGATCATTTTCCCTATTAATAGGAATAACTAAATGATTCCACCTTTATGATAACAGTTTATTAATTATAAGATTAATCTCAACCTTAATAATTATATTCCAATGATGACGAGACATTACTCGAGAAAGATCATTTCTAGGACTTCACTCATCCTTTGTATCAAAAGGTTTACGATGAGGAATAATTCTATTTATTACTTCTGAAGTTTTTTTTTTCTTATCATTTTTCTGAAGATTTTTCCACAGAAGATTAGCCCCTTCTATTGAATTAGGGATAATTTGACCTCCTAATAATATTGAAACTTTCAACCCAACTCAAATCCCACTTCTAAACACCTTAATTCTTGTTAGATCAGGTATTACAATCACATGGTCTCACCATAGAATTATAGAAAATAACTATAGTCAAGCTATAATTAGTTTAGCCTTAACTATTATTTTAGGAATTTACTTCTCTATACTTCAAGCTTACGAGTATTTCAACTCAAGATTCACAATAGCAGATTCAGTTTATGGATCCACATTTTTTATAGCAACAGGATTTCATGGCCTACATGTCCTTATTGGAACAATTTTCTTAGCTACCTGTTTTGCACGATTAAACAGAATTCATTTTTCTAAAATCAATCATTTTGGTTTTGAAGCAGCAGCATGATACTGACATTTTGTTGACGTTGTATGATTATTCCTTTACCTTTCTATCTACTGATGAGGAAGATAAAATATTTATATAGTATAATTAAATTATATTTAACTTCCAATTAAAAGATCTTTTTAAAGTATAAATAATCACATCTATAAGATTATTAATATTAATAATTTTTTTAATTATAATTGTTTTAGTAATCATCGTAAATATTTTTTCCAAAAAATCTATTATTGATCGAGAAAAATCCTCTCCATTTGAATGTGGATTTGACCCAAAATCTTTTTCACGAATACCTTTTTCCCTTCAATTTTTCTTAATTGCTATAATTTTCTTAATTTTTGATATTGAAATTTCTCTAATTATCCCTATAGTAATCCTCTTAAAAATATCAACCTTAGTAAACTTTAGAATATTAATTATATTTTTCTTATTAATTTTAATTCTAGGTTTAATCCATGAATGAAATCAGGGATCTCTTTCGTGAGCTAAATAATTTAGGATAATAATTTAAATCAAAATATTTAATTTGCATTTAAAAAATATTGTAAAATTTATCTTTAATAAGAATCAATATTTTGAACCTAGTTTCGACCTAGACCTTTGATGAACCCCATCCTTATTTTAATTGAAACCAAATAGAGGTATATTACTGTTAATAATAAAATTGAGTACAACTCCAATTAAAGAAATATATTATTTAAGAAAAAGCTTCTAACTTTTTTCTTTAGCAGTGTAATTCTGTTAATATTTCTTAGTAGCATAAAATATATTTATATAGTTTAAAAAAAAACATTATATTTTCATTGTAAAATTATATATTAATATTATAAATATTTTAAAGTTTTAAACTTCTTTGATATCTTCAATATCACGCTCTAAATATAAGCTATTAAAATATTAGACTTAAACTAAATTATTTGAATATATAAAACCCAACCTAAAAAAATAAATATATAAATCTTGATATTTCTAATTAAAAAAGTTTGAAAATTAAGAGATAACCTTTTAAAATTATTATAAATATTCTGACTTCCTGTAAACTCCAATCAACCCTGATCAATAAATTTTTTATACCTTAAGCCTAAATTTAAAAAATAAAAATTTAAACCTAAAGTAGAAATAATAGGTAAATTTCATATTCTCGCAACAAATAAATAAAAATATAAATTTTTATTTATAAAAATAAAAAAATAATTAAAAAAAATAGAAATAAAATTTCCAAATATTGCTCCCAAAAAAACCACAATTAATACTATAAACTTTATAAAAAAAGGGATACAAATAAAATACATAGAATCAAAAATTATTCAATTTATTATTCTACCCCCAAAAATAACAAATAAAATTAAACCTATTATACCCTTCAGTATAATTTTACCTTCTATAATATTTATATAAACTATTAAATTATTCTTTCTTATTAAAACAAACTTAGTTAAACGATACGAATAACTAACTGTTAGCCCAATAGAAAAATAAAAAATAAAATAAACAAATATATTTAAGTAAGTTATAGACATAAATTCTAAAATTAAATCCTTAGAGTAAAACCCTGTTAAAAAAGGTAAACCACACAAAGAAAGATTAGAAATATTTAAAAATAAACAAGTTAAAGGTATTTGAGTTCTTAGCCCACCCATAAAACGAATATCTTGACAACCTCCAAGATTATGAATAATTATACCTATGCATATAAATAACAAAGCCTTAAATAAAGCATGCATTAAAAGATGATAGTAAGACAAAATATAATCACCTAAAGCTAAAACTCTAATTATTAATCCAAGCTGACTTAAAGTTGAAAGAGCTACAATTTTTTTTAAATCATACTCAAAATTTGCCCCTAATCCCGCCATAAACATAGTTAATAAAGAAATAAACAATAAAAATATTAATATATAATAATTTATAGAAAAATTAAAACGGATAAGTAAATAAACTCCAGCAGTAACTAAAGTTGAAGAATGAACAAGAGACGAAACAGGGGTAGGAGCAGCTATAGCTGCTGGAAGCCAAGAAGAAAAAGGAATCTGAGCTCTTTTAGTTATTCCAGCTAAAATAACAAATAATATAATTAAATTTATAAAATAATCATTTGCCTTAAAATCTAAGTAATAAATAAAATTTCATCTACCATAATTTATTATTCAAGCAATTCTCATTAATAAAGCTACATCTCCAATACGATTTGACAAAGCTGTCAATATACCTGCATTAAAAGATTTAACATTCTGATAATAAATTACTAAACAATAAGAAATTAAACCAAGACCATCCCAACCTAACAAAATTCTAATTAAATTAGGACTAATAATTAAAAATATTATCGAAATAACAAACAAAACTACTAAAATAATAAATCGACTTAAATTTAAATCCCCGTCTATATACTCATATCTATAATAAATTACTATTGAAGAAATCAGTAATACAAAACTTATAAATAAAAGAGATATCCAATCTAACAAAATTGATAAACAAACAATAGAAGAATTTAAATTAAATACTTCATACTCAATTATTAAACAAAAATCATTTAAATAAAAAATTCTTCTAAGACTAAAAAAAACTATTATAAATATAAAAATATAACTTCATCATAAAATTATTTAAAGTAAAACCTACAACTTTGATTCCACAAATCAATATTTTCATAAACTATTTAAATTATAAATTTAAACCATAAAATCTCTTACAAAAATCAACAAATTTAAAGGCAATCAATGAAGTAATAATGTTAAATACTCACGAATAGAGCCAGAATAAAAATAATAAGTTATTCTTCTAGACTTACCATGTTGACTAAAAGAATATAAATATAATCTATAAGAAGCTCTAAAAAAAGAAACTATTATAATAATTACAACTAAACTTATTCTTCAACTAATTATTCTATTAATAATTATGATTTCACCTAATAAATTTAAAGAAGGTGGAGCAGCTATATTTGAAGAACAGAAAAGAAACCATCAAAAAGTTATATTAGGTATATAATTAATTAACCCCTTACTTAAAAATAACCTACGTGTGCCTAATCGTTCAAAAGATATATTAGAAAGACAAAAAAGACCAGATGAACAAAGACCATGAGCTAATATTATAACAAAAGCTCCAGTTACACCCCATAAACTAAAAGAAAAAATACCAGCTAAAACTAATCCTATATGAGAAACAGAAGAATAGGCAATTAAAGCCTTTATATCACTTTGAACCAAACACATAAAGGATACAATTAATCTTCCAACAAGACTAAGAGAAATAAAAATTACTCTTAAATCATTAATAATAAAAATAAATACCTTTATTAAACGAATTAATCCATACCCCCCTAACTTTAACATAATACCTGCTAAAATTATAGACCCTGACACAGGAGCTTCTACATGAGCTTTAGGAAGCCATAAATGAACAAAATACATAGGAATTTTTACTATAAAAATTATTGTTAAACAAAAAAATAAAAAATAAGAATCTAATCTTAATAACTTAAAAAAATCCAAAGAATTGAACTTTCCATAAAGATAAAAAATAGAAACCATTATCGGAAGAGAAGTAAACAACATATAGAAAAATATATAAACTCCTGCTTGAATACGCTCGGGCTGATACCCTCACCCTAAAATTAAAATTAATGTAGGAATAACTCTCACTTCAAAAAAAATATAAAAAACTAGTAAATTTAATGATCTGAAAACTAAAAATAAACTAATTATTAATATTAATAATATAAAAATAAACAACCTTCTAAAAAAATTCATTGAAATAATTTTTTCTCTAGCTATAATTATTAAACCAACAATTCATATTGTCAAAAGAATAAAAAAATATGAAATATAATCTATACCTAAAAATATTGTAATTAACTGAAATCTTTTAGCAAAAGAAAATGATAAAATAAACATAAAAAATATAAAAAAAAATAAAAACGCTACTATTCACTCTATTTTTTTTTTCAATCTTAAAGGAATCAAAAAAATCATAAAAAATAAAAACTTTATCATAAAATATTAAAAGACTGAAAATAATCATTACCATAAGAACGAATTAAAGAAACTAAAATTGCTAATCCCAATGTACCTTCACAAACTCTTATTGTTAAAAAAATTATACTAAAATAATACTCATAATTTATATAAATTATTATAACATATAAACCAAAATAAATATAAATTACTAAAAACTCTAAACTTATTAATATTAAAAGTAAATGTTTCGCATTTAATGTTAAAACAATTAATCTTACTAAACTTATAAAAAAAAATAAATTAATTATAATAAGTTTTAATAGTTTAAAATAAAACACTGATCTTGTAAATCAGAAATATGTAGAAACTTTTAAAACTTCAAAAAAATTTAAAACTAAATATCTTTAATCTCCAAAATTAATATTTTTATTAAACTACTTTTTGATAAATAATGATAATAATTATAACTTTAATTATAATTTTTCTTGCTATCACTCCAATTTTTTTAAAACACCCTATTTCAATAGGACTAAACCTTCTTATCCAGACTATTTCTATTGCACTAATTACTGGATTAATATCCCTAAATTTTTGATTATCCTATTTAATTTTTCTAGTTATAATTGGAGGAATACTAATTTTATTTATATACATAACAAGAATTGCTTCAAACGAAAAATTTACTTTCTCTAAAAGACTATTAATTATTATTTTTTTATACTCGATTTTATTCTTAATACTGCTAACTTTTAAAAATAATAACCCTTTTCCATTTAAAAATATTGACTCTATCGAATTAATTAAATTTTCAACATATGAAATATCTTCTAATAAATACTTTATAAATAACTCTAAGTTTATTCTCGCAATTCTTATTGTCTATCTTTTTATCACTTTAATTGCTATCGTAAGAATTTCTAATAATACTTTTGGACCATTACGACAAAAATTATAAATGAAAATAATAAAAAAAGATGTAATCTTAAAATTAATTAATATAACTCTAATTGACTTACCAACTCCCAGAAATATTTCAATTTTATGAAATTTTGGATCTTTACTAGGAATATGCTTAATAATTCAAATTTTAACAGGTCTATTTTTAACAATACACTATTGCCCTAATATTGAAAGAGCATTTGATAGAGTTGTTCATATTATACGAGACGTAAACTATGGTTGATTAATTCGAACAATACATGCTAATACAGCATCACTTTTCTTTATCTGCTTATACATACATATTGGACGAGGAATATTTTATAGATCTTATTTCCTTAAAGAAACCTGAAATATTGGAGTAATTCTTCTTCTACTAGTAATAGCAACAGCCTTCCTTGGATATGTACTTCCCTGAGGACAAATATCATTCTGAGGAGCAACCGTAATTACTAATTTAATTTCAGCTATTCCTTATCTAGGAAGATACATCGTTCAATGAGTTTGAGGGGGATTCGCAATTGATAACGCAACATTAAATCGATTCTTTGCCTTTCACTTTATTCTTCCATTTATTGTATTAGCTATAGCAATAGTTCACTTAATTTTTCTTCACAAAACAGGATCAAACAACCCTTTAGGAACAAAAAGAAATCTATATAAAATTATATTCCACCCATATTTCTCATTTAAAGACCTAGCTGGATTTTTAATCGCTATTATAATATTAATAATATTAATTTTAATTGACCCAAATATACTAGGAGACCCTGATAATTTTATTCCAGCAAACCCCCTAGTTACTCCTCCTCATATTAAACCAGAATGATACTTTCTATTTGCTTACGCAATTCTACGATCAATCCCTAACAAATTAGGGGGAGTCTTAGCCTTATTATTTTCAATTCTTATTCTATTCTGCCTTCCCTTCTTGAAAAAAAAAATACAAAATAATAAATTTTACCCAATCAATAAATTTCTAACTTGATTATTTTTTATAATAGTAATTTTATTAACTTGAATTGGGGCTTGTCCTGTTGAAGATCCTTATATTCTTATTGGACAAATATTAACTATTTCCTATTTCATTAAATTCCCTATTCTATTTATTGCAACAAAAATATGAGACAACATAATATTTAAACATTAAAATTTAGTTAATGAACTTGAAAAAAGTATATATTTTGAAAATATAAAAAAAGATAATAAATTCTTATTAACTTTTAAAATTACTAAATTTTATTAACTAAACAATAAACCTAAATAGGAAAAGCTTTAAACCAAAAAAATAAAATAAATAAAATAAAGAAACTGATAAAAATCTCTTTCAAGCTAAATATATCAACTTATCATATCGAAAACGAGGTAAAGTACCACGAACTCAAATAAATAAAAAAGAAATAAAAACAATATAAATAAAAACAAAAAAACTAATAATATTACCACCTATAAAAAAAAAAACAAATATAAAACTCATAAATAAAATATTAGCATACTCAGCTATAAAAATTAAAGCAAATCCTCCTCTTCTATATTCAACATTAAACCCTGAAACTAATTCAGACTCCCCCTCCGCAAAATCAAAAGGTGTACGATTTGTTTCTGCTAAACTAGAAACAAACCAAACTATTCCTAAAGGAATACATATAAAAATAAATCAAATAAACTGTTGATACAAATACAAATCATAAATATTAAACCTGGATACCAAAATTAAAAAAGAAAGTAAAATTAAAAAAAATCTTACCTCATAAGAAATAGTTTGAGCAACAGCTCGTATACCTCCTAATATTGAATAATTAGAATTAGAGGACCAGCCAGAAATTATAATTATATAAACCCCTAACCTAGAACAACAAAGAAAAAATAAAATTCCAAAAGAAAAATTTAAAAAAAAAGTTATTAAAGGAAACCTAAACCATATACATAAAGCCAAAAACAAACTTAAAACAGGAGAAGCATAATATATTAAATAATTAGATAAAATAGGATTAGTTTGTTCTTTAGAGAAAAGTTTAATTGCATCTCTAAACGGTTGCAAAATTCCAATAAACCCAACCTTATTTGGTCCTTTGCGAATTTGAATATAACCTAAAACTTTACGCTCTAAAAGAGTCAAAAAAGCTACTCCTACTAACACTCCTACAACTATTAATAAAACATTTAAAAATATAAGAATAAAATCAACTAAAAAAATAAAAATTTATTACCTGTAAAAATTTTACATTAAATGATTCTAAATCAATTGCACTAATCTGCCAAAGTAACTAATTTTATTCATAATTAAAAATAAAATATTAAATTAATGGTCCTTTCGTACTAAAAAATTTAAACTATTTCAAGATAGAAACCAACCTGGCTTACACCGGTTTAAACTCAGATCATGTAAAATTTTAAAAGTCGAACAGACTTAATTAATTAGCTACTGCACCAATAATAAATTTTAATCCAACATCGAGGTCGCAAACAAATTTTTAAATAAGAACTTCAAAAATTTATTACGCTGTTATCCCTAAGGTAATTTAATTTAAATTTAAAAATTTATAGAAAATTAATTTACAAATAAATAATTATTAAATTAAAAAAGTTTAATAAATTTTTTAATCACCCCAACCAAATAATTAATATTAATTTAATTAATAATAATACTAAAAAAATTTAAAAAATATCAACTATAAAACTCTATAGGGTCTTCTCGTCTTTAAAAATAATTTTAGCCTTTTTACTAAAAAGTTAAATTCAACTAAAATAAAATTGAGACAGCAATTTTCTCGTCCAATCCTTCATTCCAGCTTTCAATTAAAAAACTATTTATTATGCTACCTTTGTACAGTCAAAATACTGCAGCTATTTAAACTTTTATTCATTGAGCAGATTAGACTTTATATTTAAATCAAAAAGACATGTTTTTAATAAACAGGCGAAAAATAAATTTGCCGAATTCCTTAAATATACCTTTCAATTTTTTTTTTAAAAAAAATAATAATTTACTAATTTAATCATAAAAATAAAAATTTAATTATTAAATTTTTATTTTTAATAAAATAATTAAAATTATAAAAAATTTAAAACCCAATTACATTAACTTTTATATTATAAAAAGATTTACAATATTAGAAAAACTAAAATAATTAAACATAAACATTTTTAATTAAAAGATTTAAAGCTCATCCCATAAATCTTTAAATAATAAAATTTATAAATTAATATTAAAAAAATAAAATTTTATCTTCAAAATTAAATTTTTTTCTTAAAAAACTAGATATCTTAATAAACGAAAAACATTTCATTACTAAAAATTTATAAAAAAAAATTATAAAACAATTAAATAATAAACTCTTAGCTCTTATTAATTCGAGAAAATTAAATATTTAACCTTTAATAAATCAACCCTGATACACAAGGTACAAAAATTAAATTTTTCTTTTTCAAATATTAAATTATTAAAATTTCATTTTCATTACTAATCAACTATAATAAATAAATATTTTTTAATTTTTAAAACTAAAATTAAAGTTTATTCTAAAAAAAAAATAATAAATTATTCTATATCTAATTATATTGTTAAACAATAAATCCTTTTAATGTAAATAAAAAACTTCCTTAAAGCTTTAATTAGAATCAACCTAGATACACTTTCCAGTACATCTACTATGTTACGACTTGTTCCAATTTAAATGAAAATGACGGGCAATATGTGCACATTTTAGAACTAATTATCAGACCTTAAATTTATTAATCTTACACCCAAATCCTATTTCATAATTATTTTTAAACAATTAATTCAAAATCTTAGAATAAAACTGTAACCCATAAATTCTTTAAAAAACTGCACCTTGATCTGAAATAAATTTATAGTTTAAACTATTAGAATATTTATATTCTATTAAAATATTCACTTAAAACGACGATATACAAACATTAATTAAAGTAAAATAAATCGTGGATTATCAATTATTTTACAGGTTCCTCTGAATTGAGTAAAATACCGCCAAATTTTTTAATTTTAAAGACCTTAATCTACTAATAATTTAAATTTAAAATTTTACAAAATAAAATAATAGGGTATCTAATCCTAGTCTTTAATTAAACTTTTATAAAATCATTTTAAACTTTTAAACCAATATAAAATTAAAATTTCACTTAATAAAATTAACATAAAATTAATAAACAAATAATTTATTACATTTAAAAATAATTATTTTGCCCTATTTGTTTAACCGCAATTGCTGGCACAAATTTTATTAAAACTTTTTTTAATTCCTAAATTAACCATTAAAAAATATAAAATTAAAATTATTAACTAATAAATTAAACTATCTAAATTTTAAACTAATTATAATATAAATCAAAATAAATAATTCTAAAGCCAAAATAAAACTTTTAAAAAATATTTTTTAATATATATTAAAATAAAAATAAATTTATTCTTTTTATATCTTAAATTAATATTATTTTTTTATTAAAAAAATAATTATTTATTATACTATAATTAATTCACACTATTTTAAAAATTTTAAAAACTAATATAAATTTAATTATTAACTAACCTTATAAATTTAAAAATAAAAATTTAAAAAATTAAACTACCACTAAAAATTTCAAAAATAATCAATTTTATTTAAAAACTTTAACTTTAATAAAATCAATATATAAATATTAATTTAAAATAATTAAATATAAATTTATTAACCTATAATTTTAAATTAAATTTATCAATTTTAAAATTTTATTTTTGTATACTAAAAAATTTTAACTTTATAGTCGTTTAATCTTAAAAACTAAATATTTATTAAAATTATCTAATATAATCAATCTAAAAATTTTACAAACACAAGAAATATAGCCCCCTAAACTTCTTGTATCTAAAAATTTTAAAACCAAAATTAAACAATTTTTATTAATATTTAATTTTTAATTAACTTAAAATTTTAAAATTTAAATATTAATTTAAAATTTAATATTTCAAAAAATTTTAAAATAAATAACCAATTTAATTTTAAAATCTAGATTTTATATATATTAATATTATAAATATTAAATTTATTAGATTAAAATTATTAACTATTTATTAATTTTTATATTTAATATATTAATATTTAAAATTTAAAACTAAAAATTTATTTAATTAATATTTTTAAATTAAAATTTTCAAATTCAATTAATTTTTATAATAATTAAAAATAAACTTTTAATATTTATTTTATTAGTCCCTATAAATATAAAATTACTTTAATAAAATTAAATTTAAGCTAATAATTTAATATGAAAACTTATCTTATTAATATAATTTTTAAAATTAAATTAATTTTTTATAATAATAATTATATTTTCAGTATCTTTTTTTTTTTTTTCAAAAAAATTTAATATATTTATATAATAATTTAATTTTTATATAAAATTAATAATTATTTTATTTATATATATATTATAATATTAATTTAAATATATTAATTTATTATTTATATATATATATATATATTACATTAATATATAGATTTATTATTATTATATAAAAATTAAATTATTATATAATAAATGTTAATATTTGTATATTGTCATATGTCTACAAAGATATAAATATAATTATTTATATTATAATAACTAATATCGGATATCTTTATAACTAACTATTTAATATTTATATAACCAATAAGTTTTTTTTTTCATACTAAAGTTTTAATATTCATATACGACGTTGTGTATATATTTAGTTTCTTATTATCATATCACCTGCTTTCACTCTTATTGTTTATTTTTTAAATATATTAATAATATATTATATTTATATATATGTATATATTATTATAAAAAACTATTATAAAAAATATTTTCTATATATTAAGTCATTATATTAATAATAAAAAATATATCTGTATAAATATTAAACTTTTAATAAAAAAAAAACAGCGTTTTTTGATTTTTTACCTCCTCTAAATGCTTAAAAACCAGGTTAAAAAATAGGTTTTTTTAAAAAACTTAACAAATTTTAGTATATATTAATCTAAATAATAATACAAAATTTAAAATATTGTTAAACTTAAACATTAATTAAACAAATTAATTAACCAAATTTAAATTAAA